AAAATGAACATTGAAATGTCCCTCAAAAGTAAGTAAATAGATACGAAACATATAAAATGCAGTCAATCCCGCTGTGAAACAAGCTATTATTGCGAAAATCGGTGAATACAACCAACTATCATTAAGAATTTCATCTTTGGACCAAAAACAAGCAAGGGGGGGAATACCGCAAAGAGAAAGTGTACCTATTAAAAAAGAAGTTTTTGTAATGGGTACATGCTTTTTTAAACCTCCCATAAAAACCATATTCTGACTTTTATCTGGAGAATATCCAACAATTGCTTCCATTGAATGAATAATTGATCCAGATACTAAAAACAACAACGCTTTCGAATAAGCATGAGTAATCAAATGAAATAAAGCAGCTCGACAAGACCCCATACCTAGAGCTAACATCATATAACCCAGTTGAGACATTGTAGAATAAGCTAAACCTCTTTTAATATCTTTTTGAGCAAGAGCTAAAGTAGCCCCTAATAGTACTGTTATTATACCTATTAAAGATATGAAATTCATTATGTAAGGTATGATTATAAAAAGAGGAAGAAGCCGAGCTACAAGAAAAACGCCCGCTGCTACCATAGTAGCGGCATGTATAAGAGCTGAAATAGGAGTAGGGCCTTCCATGGCATCAGGTAACCATACATGAAGGGGGAATTGTGCCGATTTAGGAACCGCACCGGCAAATAAAAGAAAGGCACACAAAGTAAGAAATAAAAAATTAACCTCATTATTAGAAATCAAGTTATTGAATATTTCGAACAAATCTCGAAACTCAAAACTACCCGTTATCCAATAAAGACCTAAAATTCCTAATAATAAACCAAAATCCCCTACACGATTAGTTACAAACGCTTTTTGACAAGCAGCCGCCGCACTAGGTCGTGTGAACCAAAAACCTATTAATAGATAAGAACACATTCCAACTAATTCCCAAAAAATATAAATTTGTATCAAATTAGAACTAGTAACTAATCCCAACATGGAAGTATTGAAAAAACTCATATAAGCAAAAAATCTCAAATATCCTTGATCATGAGACATATAATTGTCACTATAAAAAAGAACCAAAATCCCAACAGTAGTAATTAATATTAACATAATAGAAGTAAGTGGATCGATTAAGTGACCAAACTCTAAAGAAAGATCATTATTAATGGTCCAAGACAATACATATTGATAGATAGAACTTGTATTTAGTTGCTGAATAGATAGATAGACTGAAATTATCATAACTATACTTAACAATAAAATACTAGGAAAAGCCCACATACGTCGAAGATTTTTTGTTGCTGTCGGAAAAAGTAGAAGTCCCACTCCTATTAACATAGGAACTGGAAGTGGAATGAAGGGGATAATCCATGAATATTGATATGTAGATTCCATAAAAAAACCTTTTTATTCTTAATTAATTCTTTCGGATTCACCGGCTCTTAGATTTTTTTTTTTAAGTTGAATAAAAAATCAAGATCAAGATACGGAAAACTGAAATAGAATTTTCTATTCTTAATTATTTTGAACCTTTCTTTCTTATTTATCGAATACTTCAAATATTCAAATCAAGAAGTTCGAATTGGTCAAATGATATTAATATGACCAAGTTCTTATTTCAAATTAAATAACACAAATTTCTTTTAGTAGTATGAAGTAATTAGTATAAAGTACTATTTTTAGCTTTTAGCAAAATAAAATACAGAAAAAAAAATGGAATTCTTTCTTTTTATGTATTAACAGAATTTATATCCATAGATCAAATAATTACACCAAAATAGAGCATTACTTACTTTATTTTGATATGAATGGTCCGCCAATAACTTGGTCCAATAAAAAAAGAGTTAGTTGTTTTATTTTGTTTATTCATAATCATTAAATAATTTATCATCGAACTTGGCTTCCATTCGAATAAAAGAAAAGGCATTTTTCTTTTTAGAAAACACTAGAATATAGGACATTTTTCTTTCCATACCAGGGAGAAGAAATAGACTTTAAGGAAAAGAAAAGACGAAATTACTAAAATAACTTTTCGAAAATAATGTATCCTTTGATTAACTACTAGTTTGATTCGAATTAAAAAATGAAAAATATGCGTACTTGCTCTTTTCTCTTGAGCTTGACCAATTATTAATTAATAGAGTTAAAAGTAATAAAATTTTGAATTTGTTAGGTAAGGGTTAGTTTTTTTTTTTAATCTTTGATTATATTTTGTTACGTTACATGTATAAATATAGAACAATAGACAGAGATAAAAAAAGACTTTGTGTGGTATTTTTCTTTTTTTTTTTATTCCATCCATCTAGAAAAAAAAAAGAAAGAAAAAAATGGAATTGTTTGAAGAATAGATGTCTTTCACATTCAACTAGAGAAATGAATAACTTTTTCAAATTTTTCATGGCAGTTCCAAAAAAACGCATTTCTATATCAAAAAAACGTATTCGTAAAAATATTTGGAAAAAGAAGGCATATTGGGTAGCCTTGAAAACCTTTTCGTTAGCAAAGTCTCTTTCTACCGGGAATTCAAGAAGTTTTTTTGTGCGAAAATGAAATAATTAAGCACTAGATTAACCAATCTTCATTTTCAAATTCTTCATTTTCAAATGGTACCTTTTTTTTAATATCTTTTATCCGGTGGGGATTCTTATTTTCTCCATCGGGCCTCTTGTCATAGTCATATCATAATAATAAATAATTAAATTAAAAAACTTATTAAAAAACTTAGCAACTTAGCAAAGAAAGAATATATGTTATTTACACATTTATTTATATTCCCATTTATTTATATTATTTTATATGATTTATATCATTTATTTATAATATATAAATAATAATAATAATAAAAGAATAAAAAAAAAAGAAGGTATAAGAGTAAAAATAACAGAACCATTTAACCTAATTGATTAAGTTTCATGTAACTTTCTGAAGAATCATTATTTTTCTGAATCAATATAGAATATACCCAACTCCTTTGATAAAAAAAGGAAAGTCCCTTTTTTATTGATTTAGGGAGGTATTATATACGAATGATGTGTAAATTTTGAATGATTCAAATTAGATTCTATGTTTGTAAAGGAAGATTGATCAATAATTCGAATTTGTCTAAAAAAAAATTTGGATTTTCGATTTGATTTTCTATCCTAATTGGTAGGTAGGGGACTCCCTTACTTGAAATCAAAAAGTTTCTTGTTAGACAAGACGTTCAGGCCAATATATAATTATAATTAATTTCCTAAATCCTAAATAAAATGATCTGCAATACGAAAACTGAACTTAACCATTAATACAAAGCTCGAAAAATAGTAAAATTGCAAAAAGTCCTTGGATATTGCACTATACTGTGATCGATAAAAAGACCTTTTTTGTTCATTGATAAAATCAAATGCATTTTCGATTCATAAAATCAGATAAATGAGAAATGAATTTGAAAAAATGAAAAAGAATTCTTTTTGAGCTATATCCTTGGATTGAAATCATAACTATTTCGTCACAAGATTTCCATTTTAGGAGAGCATAAACTATGAAAACCCGTCTGTTAAATAAAAAAAAACTGAATTCAAAAAATGAAATAATAAATGATACTAATGAAAATAAAAAAAAATATTGCATTGAATTGACTCCTTGAATCTCGACGATTAAATACGAATTTATTATTATTATTTCGAGCAGCCGCCATGGTGAAATCGGTAGACACGCTGCTCTTAGGAAGCAGTGCTAGAGCATCTCGGTTCGAGTCCGAGTGGCGGCATGGCATGCCGTTTTGTTTTCTAAAAGAAATCGAAAAAGTCCTATAATGAATTCAATTCCCGATTTCCAATTCCGTAGAATTGGGCTATACCCCCCTTTTTTATTTTGAAATTTTTATGATATTTTCCACTTTAGAACATATATTAACTCATATATCCTTTTCGATCGTTTCAATTGTAATTACAATTTCTTTGATAAGTTTGTCGGTCGATGAAATCGGAAGACTGTATGATTCGTCAGAAAAAGGCACGATAGCTACTTTTTTCTGTATAACAGGATTATTAGTCACTCGTTGGATTTATTCGGGGCATTTCCCATTAAGTGATTTATATGAATCACTAATTTTTCTTTCATGGAGTTTCTCCATTATTCATATGCTTCCGTTTAAAAAACATAAAACTGATTTAAGCGCAATAACCGCGCCAAGTACTATTTTTACGCAAGGTTTTGCTACTTCAGGTCTTTTAACTCAAATGCGGCAATCAAAAATATTAGTACCTGCTCTCCAATCCCAGTGGTTAATGATGCATGTAAGTATGATGATCTTGAGCTACGCAGCTCTTTTATGTGGATCATTATTATCAGTAGCTCTCTTAGTCATTACATTGCGAAAATCTATAAGGATTTTTAGTAAAAACAAAAAAATTTTCAACGAGTCGTTTTCCTTTGGCGAGATCAAATACATGAATGAAAGAAGCAATGTTTTACGAAACACTTCTTTTTTATATTGTAGAAATTATTACGAGGCTCAACTGATTCAACAATTAGATCAGTGGAGTTATCGTATTATTAGTTTAGGGTTTATCTTTTTAACCATAGGTATTCTTTCGGGAGCAGTATGGGCTAATGAGGCATGGGGATCTTATTGGAATTGGGACCCAAAGGAAACTTGGGCATTTATTACTTGGACCCTATTTGCGATTTATTTACATACTCGAACAAATAAAAATTGGGAAAGTGTAAATTGCGCAATTGTAGCTTCTATGGGCTTTTTTATAATTTGGATATGCTATTTTGGGGTCAATTTATTAGGAACGGGGTTACATAGTTATGGTTCATTTAATTTCCATTAACATATATAAGTAAATTAAAAACATCTAATTTAATTAAATTAAAAAAGATCCCGACAAATCGAATACAAACATAAAATAAGCCTCTATAGAAATGAATAAAATCTAAAAAAAGTAAGAATATAGGATAAGAAAACTTCATACTTCATGTAAGCTAAGCTGTCGAGAACCTTTTGAATAACTACAATACTTGATTCAAAAGGTTCCCACCAAGACGAAAGATATCTGTTTACAATTCCAATTTTTTTTTTACTTTTTTTTTCTCTTAACTTAAGAAAAAAAAAAAAGACTTCTTTTTTCATGTACAAGAAGTAATGTTAATTCATGTACAAGAAGTAATGTTAAACATAACAATAATAGGATTACTTTTTGATTTTTTCTTTTATTGATGAAAACTATCGAAAAAAATAATTCGATATAATAGCTTCGACCTTGTCAACGGATAATGAGAGAACGAAATCGGGATAAATACCAATACCTATTATTGGTAGAAGGATAGAAATAGAAACAAATAACTCTCTTGGACCAGAATCTAAAAAATTAGAGTTTGAAACATTACATAACTTATATCCATAGAACATTTGACGTAATATAGATAATAAATAAATAGGAGTTAATATCATTCCAATTGCCATTACAAAAGTAATTAATATTTTTGGCATTAAAAGATATTGTTGGCTAGTAATTATTCCAAAAAAGACTATCAATTCTGCAACAAAACCACTCATGCCCGGTAATGCAAGGGAAGCCATCGATAAGATACTGAACATCGTGAATATTTTTGGAAAGGGGATAGCCATTCCACCTATTTCGTCGAGATAAACAAGACGTATTCTATCATAACTCGTTCCTGCCAAGAAAAAAAGAGCGGCCCCAATAAATCCATGAGAGATTATTTGTAAAATGGCTCCATTGAGTCCCGTATCGGTTATCGAGCCAATTCCGATAATTATGAAACCCATATGAGATACAGAGGAATAGGCTATTCTTTTTTTTACATTACGTTGACCAGGAGATGTTAAAGCTGCATAGATTATTTGGATTGCGCCTACTAGAATCAACCAGGGAGAAAATATCGAATGGGCATGAGGTAATAATTCCATATTGATACGAACCAACCCGTATGCTCCCATTTTTAATAAAATTCCCGCTAGAAGCATACAAGTACTATAATGTGCCTCCCCATGGGTGTCTGGTAACCATGTATGTAAGGGTATAATTGGTGATTTGACAGCAAAAGCAATAAGAAATCCAATATAGAATATTATTTCCAGGACCACAGGATACGATTGATTAACTAATGTTTCAAAATTTAATGTTGGTTCATTGGAACCACATAAACCAATACCTAGAACTCCTATTAATAGAAAAATGGAACCCCCAGCAGTGTACAAAATAAATTTTGTAGCGGAATACAGACGTTTCTTTCCCCCCCACATGGATAGAAGTATATAAACGGGAATTAATTCTAACTCCCACATGATGAAAAAAAGTAAAAGGTCTCGAGAAGAAAATGATCCTATTTGACCGCTGTACATTGCTAACATCAAGAAATGGAATAATCGGGAATCTCGAGTAACTGGCCGAGCGGCTAAAGTAGCTAAAGTGGTGATAAATCCCGTCAATAAAATAGGTCCTATAGAAAGTCCGTCTATTCCCAATCTCCAGTAAAAATCAAAAAAATTAATCCATTTATAATCCTCTGCTAGTTGGTTTAATGGATCGTTCAATTGGAAATGATAACAGAATATATAGGTCATTAAAAGGAGCTCTAAAATATAAATACATATAGTATACAAACTTATAACCTTATTTCCTCTATGGGGGAAAAAGAAAATAAAAGAACCTGCAAATATCGGCAAAACTACAATTATTGTTAACCAGGGAAAATAATTCGTAGTAAAAACAAGATACACTTGGACCAAAAAAACCCGCGCTCGAAAACGGCTAATATATTATTCTTTTTTTTTTTCTTTTTCGAGTACGGGTTTTTTGTCGGTAAAAAAAATCAATTGGATTCAAAATGAATTGAAGTGATTTTTCGGGAACGTCTTAATAAGCTAGACCCATGCTTCGAGTTGTTTCATGCCATAAATAAACTCGAACGCTCAAAAAATCCGTTGGACAGGCAGATTCACATCTCTTACAACCGACACAGTCCTCTGTTCTTGGAGCAGAAGCAATTTGCTTAGCTTTACATCCATCCCAAGGTATCATTTCTAACACATCTGTTGGGCAAGCTCGGACACATTGAGTACATCCTATACATGTATCATAAATCTTTACTGAATGTGACATTGGATCTATAAATTTTGGAATGTTATAAATTTTTCGATCTAGTAAATTTGTAAATGAATCATATATTTAGACACCAGATGAATCAATGATTTTATCATCATTTTTCTAATCAATCGAATTCTGGATCGACTCATGAGATCCAACCAAGATACTTTGATTTCTTACGTTTTTCTCAAACCCAGGTATCATTTAAATGGATAAATATTCGAATTTCTATAATTAATTAATAAATTTATATAATTAGATATTAATATCTAATTATATTTCTAATTATATTAATTAATATATCAACTATTTATTTATTCAACAAATTCGATTGATTGATACGAGTTGATTTTCTGTTACGATAAATTGACGAAACTATAGCTAACCCAATAGCTGCTTCGGCGGCTGC